AGGTAGGGATGACAGGATTTGAACCCGTGACATTTTGTACCCAAAACAAACGCGCTACCAAGCTGCGCTACATCCCTTTCAATTGGCCTACAATGTCATTGTAGAGAATCCCTGTCTTGTTTTCCACACCCTTATTTCATCTATTGAAATACAAAACGGATCTTTCCATTTCCTCTTTTTGGTCTCATATCATATAACAACCATATAATGAATAATAAATGAATCTTTTTAGCGGGAATTCTCAGGCGGAAAGGGACCTATTTTGTTTTGCTGTTTTAAGAAAGGGAAAATCTTATCTATCGAATCATTGTACATTTCAATTTGAATTTTTAATTAGGAATTCCGGGTACAAATAGACAAATACAAGTGGTCTTTAACCATACATACATGCGATTATATATGTATTACCATAATGTAATACGATAAAGAAGGAGGATTTTAAATGCGAGATCTAAAAACATATCTTTCCGTAGCACCGGTACTAAGTACTCTCTGGTTCGGTTCTTTAGCGGGTTTATTGATAGAGATCAATCGTTTCTTCCCGGATGCGTTAACATTCCCTTTTTTTTAATTCTAGTTATTGCCGCGGGACGGGGCGAAAAAGATTAGATCGAGATACAATCAAATATCTGTGACTACTCTCTCGCCCCCCCTTTTTATTTTTTTTTTAGAATTAGATAAGAATTAGATAAAATAAATAAGGAAGGTAGAACGAAAAAAGTGGATTCAACCTCACCGAAACTCGGGTTCAAGCTCCAATTAAATTACTAGTAGAGTGAAAAGAGAAATGTGGCTGGAACAACCCTACAAGATACTTAAAGAAAATACCGTACGGTGGTTTGATTCTAAATAGAGTTCGAAATCGTTGTATTACTTATTCTTATTATTTACTATTACTTTCTTATTATTTACTATTACTATAAATCTATATTGATTTACTATATTGATTGCAACAAAATCTTTCAGGATTTGGTTTTGAGTTAGCAACTTTTATTTTATTTTTTTTTTCATTCCTTTCTTCTTCGCTTTTGATCGGAAAATAGAAAAGTTGGGTGAATTAAAAACTCAAAGGAGGTTCATGGCCAAGAGTAAAGATGTCCGAGTAACGATTATTTTGGAATGTACCAGTTGTGTTCGAAACGGCGTTAATAAGGAATCAACGGGTATTTCCAGGTATATTACTCAAAAAAATCGACACAATACGCCCAGTCGATTGGAATTGAAGAAATTCTGTCCCTATTGTTACAAACATACAATTCACGGGGAGATAAAGAAATAAATCGAATCAAGTGCTCGTATGTCACCACTTCCCGAGAATATGAAAATATGACATTAGGTATATAATATATTAAGTATATATATAATTAGTTATATATAACGCATATTTTCTTTATATATTATTATATTATTATTTATATATTATTAATATATTTAAATTTATATATATTTTATTTATATATTATTAATATTATTTATATATTATTAATATATTTAAATTTATATATATTTAAATTATATATTTAAATAATTATATATTTAAATATTTAAATAATTATATATTTAAATGATAAATAATAATAAAATAAACAATAATAAAATAAAAAAACCAAATCCTATTTATTATATTAATTCTATAATTTGAATTTTCAAAATAGGATTTTAGAAATAGAGATAGGGATAGGATTCTTTTTATAAATAAGGAATAAAGAAATCATGGATAAATCCAAGCGACTCTTTCTTAAATCCAAGCGATCTTTTCGTAGGCGTTTGCCCCCGATCCAATCGGGGGATCGAATTGATTATAGAAACATGAGTTTAATTAGTCGATTTATTAGTGAACAAGGAAAAATATTATCTAGGCGAGTAAATAGATTGACCTTAAAACAACAACGATTAATTACTATTGCTATAAAACAAGCTCGTATTTTATCTTCGTTACCCTTTCTTAATAATGAGAAACAGTTTGAAAGAAGCGAGTCGACCACTAGAACTACTGCTCTTAGAACCAGAAATAAATAGGCTTACCCCTTCAAAAGAATCGAATCCGGTTGTGGAAGAAAAAAAATATTTTTTTTATTGAGCGTCTTCGCTCATCTTGTTTTGATGACCTTATCAGAATCAGAATTTTTTATCATATTAATTTCTACTCTACCTTCCCCGAGTTCATTCTCGAGGGAACCCCATTTCATTTAAAGCATTTCGTTGGATTCCTTTCGATCTCCTTATTTTCTAATCTCGTTGGAAATCATATAAAGACAATTCCTATTTGAGATAGCTATTTGTGCAAGTATTTTACGATTCAGAAGCAACTGTTTCTTGTACAGATTGTGTACTAATCTACTATAACTATAGGATACCCCCACTCCGCGAATTACTGCATTTATTCGAGTGATCCACAAACGACGAAAATCCCTTTTTTTCCTATCTCTATCCCGATGAGCCGAAACCAAAGCTCTTATTCTTTGTTGAGTAATAGTTCGAGTAAGTCTTGAATGAGCCCCTCGAAAGCTTGATGCAAATAAACTAATTTTTTTTCGACGTCTACGAGCTATATATCCCCGTTTAATTCTGGTCATTGAATAAAAGAAATTTTGATGAATAACTAATTCTTTCTTTCAGTTATTCTTTTATAGTCTATTAATAACAAAACGGATTCTTCCAATGTATAAAATAAAAATTCCAATGGCTTTTGCTACTCTAACCGTCCCGACCACGATTTTTCCTTTTTTCTAGGCATTTAATTTCGCCTTGAAATAAGAAATTGTATTGATACCTAGTATCAAAAAAAGCATATTAACTAAAATAAAGGAGTAAATAGAAATGGATAAATAAATAGTGGGTTCCATCGTTTCTATGGTTACTTCTTAAACGGTGAGGTCCTCTCTATACACCGGAGCTCATTCTTTCATTTAATTGGTAACTTGTACAGTTCACACTCTTCGGCTCTACTCATAAATTTTCCAGTAATAGATCTTTCACAACGAGATCTATCTTATACAGTAACGGTATGTAAGGATGAGGATTAATTGGGTAGCTGACCCTGTTAGTCCGTTCTTTGCAAGAGTCGAAGCATAATCTTTTTGCTTTTTAAATAGGATTTTCCCCGCTTAATGGATAAGCATTTGCTACCAATGGGGAATTTTTTCTCATCTTAAATTCCAAGATTGGATTTGCGCCAATGGAAACCATAAATTTCATACACAATAGAAGGATATGGTAGATCTATCTTTTTTAGATAGTGAACGGACGAACCCCATTCTATTCACTGGTAAGGATCGTTGATACTGAAAAAGTTGTTTCTTTTTTCTCAGCCCATGATCTGAACAAGTCGCACATACACCCTAGTACATGTTCCTCGGCGCTGAGGACATCCCCCAAGAGCAGGGGATTTCGTGACATTTCTAATTGGCTGTCTTGCATTTCTAATAAGTTGTTTAATAGTTGGCATAGTGAATCATATACATAATAGACTGGTTTAGATCGATCCTAACCAGATGATTCTGAATTACTTCTTTTTCTATTTAATAGATTAATAAAATATTAACCCCTTAGGCTTAAGTTAAGAAGGAAAGGAAGAAGAGGGATTAAATCAATCTTAATTAAATTGTGGATTGGTGTTAAATCGTTGCTATTGCTATTTGTTATTTAACTTATTTAACCGCTACAAGATCCACAATTCCATGAGCTTGGGCTTCTGTTGCTGACATAAAAACATCTCTTTCCATGTCTTCGGATACAACCCATAGGGGTTTGCCCGTTCTTTGTACATAAACCCTTGTGAGGCTTTCGCGAAGTTTCAGTAGTTCTTCCGCTTCCAGGATAAATTCTCCTGTTTGTGCCTCATAAAAAGAACTAGCAGGTTGATGGATCATTACCCTGATGATATAACATAATAAAAGGTTCTTCTAACTCACATAATGAGGCGAGAAGAATAGCTAAAAATAGCTAAAGAATAATAAGAAAAAAAAAAGATAGAATTGAACAACCGTACAGGCATTTTTTGTGCATTGCATACGGCTTTACAATGGAATTCCCTTTTTTCTTTCATCGAAAAAAGAAAAAGAGAAAATATAGAGAGCGTCTATTAGACCCAGATCACTAAATAATCCAATTACCACCCTTCTTTTTTTTTCTGAAAAGTTCAAAAATACTATGATGGCTCCGTTGCTTTATATATTTATTTCGTCTGTGATTCAGCAATCCCAAAGTTTATTTTTTTTTTTTCAAAAAAAAGAAAGAAAAAAATAGTCTTTTTTTTTTCGTACTCTTTTATTTTATAACATAAATATTGTTATAAATATTGTTAATAGCCTCTGGTGTGAAAAGAAAAAAAGTTTGTGACGCTGAGATGGGCCCAGACAGTTAAGATAAAATTGGAAATGCCCTTTCTCTCATACTACTCTTTCGATACATAATCTAATGTTTTGAAAAAAAATAAATAAAAAAAAAAAAATTCATATCGAATTCGAAGTGCCATGCTATTATTACTTACTAATTCATATTTCATATGGCGAAGGCATAGTCTTCTTTTTTCTTTCCATCAAATAAAAAAAAACTCATTGGCGCCGAGCGTGAGGGAATGCTAGACGTTTGGTAATTTCTCCTCCGGCCAGGAGAAAAGATCCCATTGAAGCAGCCAATCCCATGCATATTGTATGCACATCCGGTTGCACAAATTGCATAGTATCATAAATAGCTACTCCGGGTATTACCCATCCGCCAGGAGAGTTTATAAACAAATACAGATCTTTGGTATCATTCTCTATACTGAGATATACCATAAGACCAATAAGTTGATTCGAGATCTCGCTATCAACCTCTTGGCCTAAAAAAAGTAATCTTTCTCGATAAAGTCGGTTGATTAGGATAAAATTGTATCCCTTAGTAGCCGTACAGGCACCTTTTGATGCATACGGTTCAACAAAAATTGCGAAAAAAAATCAATGTGTAGATTCCAGCCATCCTTCGTTTTTTCTAGTGTGCCTTTTCTAACTTCTAATTTCTAACTAAGGGGCTTTTTCTTACATTTTTAAAATAAAATGAAATTAGAAATGAAATTAAAGAAAGATGAGTTTTGGTCCGTTTTCCTATAATCTAGAATATAGAAAAAATTAGCTAAACTTATCGCACAAACTTTTCATTGATCTATTTTTTTTTCATTGGGATTCAATCCAAATCACGATGTCATTTTCTTGTTCCTGAATGGGTTTCATCAATTTTTTATTCAATTTTTTTAGGTTTATGCTCTACTCCGAGTAAAGATCCGCCCGATTTTTATTTGCGCATATAGGACAAATGACCCAATACCACATCTTTTTGCTATGATTTCATTTCCTTTTTTATTTTAATTTAATTCCTTTTTCTTTCATGTTTTCCGCCAAATATTCAACGTATTTCTCATATTATTCGATTGATTAATAGTTTGAAATCGTTCTTATTTCTAATTTGGAAATAAAAAAGATTTATGATTATGATATAGGTGGTAATCATAAATGTATTACCAATTGGGTTTTTTCTAAACGGAGCCTGGATGCTTCATTTTTTCGGTCCAACCAAGCCAACCATAAATCATTCTAATTGAAAATATTAATCTGGATACCCCCCAAAAAAAATGAAATGGATCTCTAATTGCACTTCATTACACTTCACGCTACAAATTTTTGATAATTCAATCAATCTTTTTTGGGCGAAACAGAGGATATCTCGATCGGGCGAGAGAACGGGGGAATCCCATATGACCCAATATATTTGACAAGTCGCACTATACGTCAACCCAAACTGCATCTTCCTCTCCCGGATTTCGAAAAGGAACTTTTGGAACACCAATAGGCATTAAAGGAAAGAAAAAGAATTAAATACTATATTTCACTTTGATCTGGAAGCGTAATAATGGTCTTAATAATATTGGCCTCATATTTTATACATAGATAGAATAAGGCCATAAAATAAAGAAAGACAGAATGAATGAAAGAGAATTCTTACCAATAGGTCCTTTGAATGATGAACAAATAGGGATGCGTTCATTCATAAAAAATAGGATCAACCCCCATTGCGTATTGATACTTATCGGGTATAGAATAGATCTGCTTCTCTTTTTTCTTCTGAGCCGAATTCTTCCCTTAATTACTAATGGAATAGAACAAATATTAATCCTTTCTCCGAAAGAATCCACCGAAAAGGGGAGGTATTCCAATGCAATAAAGTTACATAGTGTCTATTTTTCGTTGATAAAGGGGTATTTCCATGGGTTTGCCTTGGTATCGTGTTCATACTGTCGTATTGAATGATCCCGGTCGCTTGCTTTCTGTTCATATAATGCATACGGCTCTGGTTGCTGGTTGGGCCGGTTCAATGGCTCTATATGAATTAGCCGTTTTTGATCCCTCCGATCCCGTTCTTGATCCAATGTGGAGACAAGGTATGTTTGTTATACCCTTCATGACTCGTTTAGGAATAACCAATTCATGGGGCGGTTGGAGTATTACAGGGGGGACTATAACAAATCCCGGTATTTGGAGTTACGAAGGTGTGGCCGGAGCGCATATTGTGTTTTCTGGCTTGTGCTTCTTGGCAGCTATCTGGCATTGGGTATATTGGGATCTAGAAATTTTTTGTGATGAGCGCACAGGAAAACCTTCTTTGGATTTGCCCAAGATTTTTGGAATTCATTTATTTCTCTCAGGAGTGGCTTGCTTTGGCTTTGGCGCATTTCATGTAACAGGATTGTATGGTCCTGGAATATGGGTGTCGGACCCTTATGGACTAACTGGCAAGGTCCAACCTGTAAATCCGGCGTGGGGCGTGGAAGGTTTTGATCCTTTTGTCCCGGGAGGAATAGCCTCTCATCATATTGCAGCAGGGACATTGGGCATATTAGCGGGCTTATTCCATCTTAGTGTCCGCCCGCCCCAACGTTTATACAAAGGATTACGTATGGGAAATATTGAAACCGTCCTTTCCAGTAGTATAGCTGCTGTCTTTTTTGCAGCTTTTGTTGTTGCCGGAACTATGTGGTATGGTTCAGCAACTACCCCCATCGAATTATTTGGTCCTACTCGTTATCAATGGGATCAAGGATACTTCCAGCAAGAAATATATCGAAGGGTTAGTGCTGGGTTAGCCGAGAATCAAAGTTTATCAGAAGCTTGGTCTAAAATTCCTGAAAAATTAGCTTTTTATGATTACATTGGCAATAATCCGGCAAAAGGAGGATTATTCAGAGCGGGTTCAATGGACAACGGGGATGGAATAGCCGTTGGGTGGTTAGGGCACCCTATCTTTAGAGATAAAGACGGGCGTGAACTTTTTGTACGTCGTATGCCTACTTTTTTTGAAACATTTCCGGTTGTTTTGGTAGACGGAGATGGAATTGTTAGAGCGGATGTCCCTTTTAGAAGGGCAGAATCAAAGTATAGTGTCGAACAAGTAGGTGTAACTGTTGAGTTCTATGGCGGCGAACTCAATGGAGTGAGTTATAGTGATCCTGCTACTGTGAAAAAA